CTGCGTGAAACCCTCACAAGGGTTTATGTACAAAGAACGGGTAAACCTTTATGGGTTGTATCCGAAGACATGGAAAGAGATGTTTTTATGTCAGCAACAGAAGCCCAAGCTTATGGAATTGTTGATCTTGTAGCGGTTGCATGAAAATAGCATGGATTTCGCCCAACTCCGTGATTTGAGATTTTATCTTTTTATTTTACCAAGTTTAATATTCTATCTATTAAAACTTAGTTATTAGTTAATAGAATATTAACTAGAAGTAATTCATAATCATCTGGTTAGGATCGATCTAAACCAGCCCATCATATTATGGATATGATTCAACATGCCAACTATTAAACAACTTATTAGAAATACAAGACAGCCAATCCGAAATGTCACGAAATCCCCCGCTCTTGGGGGATGCCCTCAGCGTCGAGGAACATGTACTAGGGTGTATGTGCGACTCGTTCAGATCATGAGCTAGCCCAAAAGAAAGAAAACAATTTTTCCAGTATCCATGATCAATACCGATGAATAGGATAGAATGGAAAAACAAACTCCATTCACTATCTAAAAATAAAAAAATCTATCATATCCCTATCCCTCTATTGTGTATGAAATTTATGGTTTCCATTGGTGCAAATCCAATCACCTCAATTTAAGATGATAAGCAATTCTCCATTGATAACAAATGGTTATCCATTAAGCGGAGGAAATCTGATTTAAAAAACAGAAAGATTAGGCTCTCCCCTCTTGCCAAGAACGGACTAACAAGGTCAGCTACCCAGCTAACCTTCATAATTAAATACCGTTACTGTATATATAGGTAGATCTGATTGTGAAAGACCTATTACTGGATAATTCATGGGTAGAGCTAAAGAATGTGAACTATACAAGTTACCAATAACATTGATTAAATGAAGTAAAGGCTCCGGTGTATAGAGAAGACCTCACCGTTTAAGAAGTAACCATAGAAACGATGGAATCCACTATTTCTTTATCTATTTAGATTGATTTTTTCAATTGACTCTATTTTTGATACCTAGTAGAATACAATTTCTTATTCTTATTTCTAAGTGAAATGCCTAGAAAAAGAAAAAAGCAAAAATCGTGGTCGGGAAGGTTATAGTAGCCAAAGCCATTGGAATTTTTATTTTATACATTGGAAAAATCCGTTTTGTTATTAATAGACTAGGAAAGGGGAAAGAATAACTGAAAGAAAGGAAATCAATTAGTTATTCGTCAAAGTTTCATTTCATTTATTCAATGACCAGAATTAGACGGGGATATATAGCTCGGAGACGTAGAACAAAAATTCGTTTATTTGCATCAAGCTTTCGAGGGGCTCATTCAAGACTTACTCGAACTATTACTCAACAAAAAATAAGAGCTTTAGTTTCGGCTCATCGGGATAGGAATAGGCAAAAGAGAAATTTTCGTCGTTTGTGGATCACTCGAATAAATGCAGTAATTCGCGAAAGAGGGGTATCCTATAGTTATAGTAGATTAATCCATGATCTGTACAAGAGACAGTTGCTTCTTAATCGTAAAATACTTGCACAAATAGCTATATCAAATAGGAATTGTATTTATATGATTTCCAATGAGATCATAAAAGAAGTAGATTGGAAGGAATCCACCGGAAGAATTTAAACAGAGTTCCCCGGAGAATGAACTCCGGGAGGGTAGAGTAGAAATGAATATGATAAAATATCATAAATTGATAAATAAAGTAGTCAAAATGAACGAACGCATTCAATAAAAAAAAGATTTCTTCTTCCCCGATTCTTTTTTTTTCTTACGACATGATAATTAAATTTGGATTCTTAGATTTTTCGAACAAAATACCAATCTGCCTTTGAGTTTGGATTGGAATTTTGATTCAAATGAAGAAAGAGTAAGTCTATTTATTTCTAGTTCTAAGACCAGTAGTTCTAGCCGTCGACTCGGTTCTTTCAAATTGTTTCTCATTATTAAGAAAAGGTAACGAAGATAAAATACGAGCTTGTTTTATAGCAGTAGTAATTAATCGTTGTTGTTTCAAGGTCAATCTATTCACTCGCCTAGATAATATTTTTCCTTGTTCACTAATAAATCGACTAATTAAACTCATGTTTCTATAATCAATTCGATCCCCCGATTGAATCGGGGGCAAACGCCTACGAAAAGATCGCTTGGATTTAAAAAAAGGTCGCTTGGATTTATCCATGGTTTGTTTAGTTTATTCCTTATCCCGAAAATCCTATTTCTCGGATCTAAAATGAATTAGAAATAGGATTTTATTTGTTTATATTTAAATATGTTATATATAATAGAATGTCATTTTTTCCCCTTCCTTGGAAGGGTGACACACAGGTGCTTAGTTTGATCTATTTCTTTATCTCCCCATGAATCGTATGTTTGTAACAATAGGGACAGAATTTTCTCAATTCCAATCGATTAGGCGTATTGTGCCGGTTCTTTTGAGTAATATATCTGGAAATGCCCGTTGATCCCTTATTAACACTGTTTCGGACAC